ATGAAAACTCCAATTAATGCATTATTAGAGGCCTCGCTCCTACGTGACGCGGCTGAGCCATTTCAACTAGGCTTCCAAGATGCTGCTAGCCCTGTTATGGAAGAGATTTTATTCCTTCATAACCAAATTATGTTTATTTTAATTATTATTATAACAGCTGTATTATGGTTAATTATAAGGGGGTTGACAGGCCAAGCTTATCATCGCTATCTTGTAGAAGGAACCACAATAGAGATAGTTTGGACCATAATTCCAGCAATTATATTAGTGTTTATAGCATTCCCTTCTTTGAAACTACTTTATTTGATGGATGAAGTAGTAGAACCAGGTGTGACAGTAAAAGCCATAGGTCATCAATGGTATTGGTCTTATGAGTACTCAGACTATCAAACTAACTCAAGTGAAGATAGTACCCTGGAATTTGATTCTTATATGGTCCCTACTACTGAGCTTGAACCAGGCGATCTTCGACTATTAGAGGTTGACAATAGAATGGTTGTTCCTATTGACACTTATGTTAGAATTCTAGTTACAGGGGCAGATGTGCTTCACTCATTTGCTGTCCCTTCATTAGCTGTTAAAATGGACGCTGTACCTGGGCGTCTTAATCAAACTGGATTTTTAGTTAAAAGGCCGGGAATATTTTACGGTCAATGTTCCGAGTTATGCGGCGCTAATCATTCCTTTATGCCCATTGTTATAGAAGCCGTTAGCATGGATAAATATATTAGCTGGCTATCTTCATTATGTGCTGATCTTTAGGGTAATGCCTCACTTAGATATAACTGCTTATTTAACTCAATATAGCTGGACATTAATAATTTTGTTAGCACTTTATAGTATTATGAGTTTGTATATTTTACCTAAAATTCAGAATAACTTACGTATAAGAAGTATATTACAGGAAAAGGGGGCAGCCCCCAGCAAGGGGCTCGGGGTTAATAGAGCATATACTATATTACAAGATATACTCCATAGATAGGCCCACTTCGTATAACATTAATAGTCATGGCAGCTTCTTTCTTTGATCAGTTTAATGTAGTTCGGATAATTGGAGGAATAATTACTAATTCTTCTATTATGATGCTTATCCTATTAGCTGTAGTATTAATAGGAAGTTGTTCGTATAAACTAATACCTACAAGATTGCAGTCTATACAAGAGATTGTTTATACCCACTTCTTAGGATTAGTGAAAGATTCTACAGCTAATAAGGGGACTCAATATTTTACTCTTATTATAACTCTATTTGTGTTTATTGCTGGATTAAATCTGTTTGGCCTATTTCCCTATGTATTTACCCCAACTGCCCATATTATTGTTACTTTCGGATTAAGTTTATCTATTTTAATGGCAGTAACAATATTGGGGATAACACGATTCCGTTGGAACTTTGCTTCAATGATGATGCCTAGTGGAGCCCCTTTATTATTAGCCCCCTTATTAGTTATAATTGAAACAATTAGCTATATTTCCCGGGCAATCTCCTTAGGTGTTCGATTAGCTGCTAATTTATCTGCTGGGCACCTTTTATTTGCTATATTAGCAAGTTTTGGGTTTGCAATGATTAGTAATGGGATGTTAGTATTAAGCTTGGGCCCAATATTAGTAATGGTTTTCATAACTTTACTAGAGATTGCCGTGGCCTTGATTCAAGCATATGTATTTTGTCTGTTAACTGCCATATACATTAATGATACTCTAAATCTTCATTAACCAAATTGCTCCGTTCGATGGAGCTATACTGCCATGAGTAAGGCTTATCACCCTTATCATTTAGTGGATCCTAGTCCATGGCCTTATATAGGCTCAATTGGGGCATTACTGATTACAGTAGGCTCAGTATTATATTTTCATTATAGCTATACATGGATAATGTATTTAGGTGCAATTACATTGATATTCACAATGATTGTTTGGTGGAGAGATGTTATTAGAGAGGCCACGTTCCAAGGACATCATACTCAGATAGTCAAAAGAGGATTAAGATACGGCATGATCCTTTTTATTACTTCTGAAGTTTGCTTTTTTTTTGCGTTCTTTTGGGCTTTCTTTCATAGTAGTTTATCACCCACTGTAGAGTTAGGAGCTGTTTGGCCCCCTGTTGGCGTAGAAGTGTTAGACCCATTTTCTGTGCCCCTATTAAATACAGCTATACTACTTAGTTCAGGAGCAACAGTTACATGGGCACATCACGCCATAGTTAGCGGACAAAGATTAGAAGCCATACAATCACTTACTTGCACAGTAATACTTGGGGTTCAATTTACAGCCCTACAAGCTATGGAGTATTACGAAGCGCCTTTTACAATATCAGACTCCGTATACGGTTCAACCTTTTTTATAGCTACAGGTTTTCACGGTTTTCATGTTATTATTGGAACTATATTTTTGTCTGTATGTTTAACTAGATTAATAGGTTACCACTATACTCGTCATCATCATTTTGGTTTTGAGGCTGCTAGTTGGTATTGGCATTTTGTAGATGTGGTTTGGTTGTTTTTATATGTATGTATTTACTGGTGGGGTTCTTAGCCCGGGCCATGGTTACATAATGCTTAGCTAAGCTTGTAGAGTCAACTAACGGTAAGTTTTCAGACTCATAATCTGATTATGCAGGTTCAACTCCTGCCTCTACCCATAGAATCGCCATGGGGAACTTATTCGCTCTGTACGCCCTTGGCAAGGGCCAAATACCTGTACAGTATTTTAACTTAATGGAGGAGAATTATTCTAAGTATGGGTTATCAGTAATCCAGCTTATCCAGATTGGTAAGTTCTATGAACTTTGGCATAAGCCTGATGTTCCTAGTATACAACAAGCATACTCTCAAGCTGAGTTATTAGTTGAGTCGTCCATACGAAGTAGGTCTTTAGGGGTAACACCTCCCATTGAACAAGTTGCTTCGTTACTTGATATGAGAATAACATCCCCCGGTAAAAGATCCTTGCTTCAAATGGGATTTCCTATTTATTCCCTAACTACTTATCTAAGCACCTTGTTGGATAAAGGTTGGACTATTATAGTTATTGATGAATTAGCCACTGATAAATTGGGGCCTAAACAACGCGCAGTATCTCAGGTTTATTCTCCTAGTTGTAATTTAGAAGATTGTCCGGAATTATCTTATGTGATATCAATCTATTTTAAAGATGACTTACTAGGTATTACTTTATTTTCTGCCATGAATGGGCACANTATAATGTTTCCTGTCTATTGGGCCGACAGAGATAAAGTGGCTCGACTACTAATCAGTTATCGTATTAAAGAGGTAATAATTAGGGCGGACTCGGAGGCCAATTCTGGGATACTAAATAAGATATATGATTTATTAATTGGTTGGAATTTATTCCCCTCTGAACCTAATGCCATAATTGAAGTTATGGAGGACCCGTGTTATTTATCTTATAGGTACGAAAATGATAATAAGGAGTGGCTTTTGCTTCATATTTATTTGGGCATTAATGAAGAGTGGTTTAACAAAAATTATCAAGAATATACCCTTAGTAAAATATTTCAAAGCACTTGGACGGAAGATGTCAATCAGGTAAATCTAATTAGCCTTTTAGGAACATTACAATTTATTAAAGATCGAAATCATAATCTTATTAAGAATCTCCAACTTCCTGAGTGTTATAGTTCTATTGTTAGCCCCCTAAATTTAATACTGTGTAATCGAGCAGAATATCAATTGGACTTATTACCTAAAAAGGGGAAACTGGGGGGTCTACTTAATATGGTTGATTATTGTTCTACTGCAATGGGTAAAAGATTACTCAAATTCAGACTTCTTAACCCTATCACAGATTATTCTGAATTGAATCTTCGTTATGAGGAGATTGCTACATTTAAACAATTACTTGATAAGCAAATATTTGATAACTCCGAGTTAAAACAAATTAAAGATTTATCCTCTTTACATCGTCAATGGGCAATATGTGCCTCTAGTGATACTACCTTGCCACCTAAAAAGTTAAATCAAATTTACTACTCCTATTTGTCTGCTGATAAATTAATAAGGTCATTACTTCCTTTATTACAACTGCCCCCTTCAGTCGGACCTCAGATTAAATCGTTAATTGGGGAGATATCTCTATTTTTTCAGGTAGATAATCTTTTGGGAGATTTTAAATACATATTGCAACCAACTGACAATCTAACTAGCCTCCTTGTACAACAACAAACTTTAAAGGCCCAACTTACAGAATGGGCCGAACAAACTTCGAATATTGTATTTCAAGATACAATTTCTATCAAAGCTGAATATTTCAGTAAGGAGGGTTATGCCTTCTCTATTTTATCTAAAAAGTTAGAGCGTTACTTAGCTAATACCTCTGTAACTGATCCCCCTATTATATTGGGTAAAAGAGGAAATCACCATATAATTACTAGTTCCGCTATTCTTAAAGTATCAATTAAATTAAACTTATTAGAAGAGCAAGTTAATATTTATGTCGAACAAACTTATAACAGGGAACTTAAAAGACTATATTTCAGGTATTATGAGCTGTTTTTCCCCTTAGAGAATATGATTTCTAGATTAGATGCTGCATTAAGCGGGGCTATCGTGTCTACTAAGTTTAATTACACTAGACCTAACTTATTGACGACTGACCAAAAAGCTAAGGGTTTAATAGAAACAATTAATCTACGACATCCATTAATAGAACAGCTAAATACCCAGGAAGAATGTATAGCTCATGATATTAGTTTAGAGGATAAAGGAATGTTAATATTTTCAGTAAATGGTGCGGGCAAGTCTACTTTACTTAGAGCAATTGGGGTTAACGTAATCTTGGCTCAGGCAGGAATGTATGTAGCTGCAGATTCATTTAAGTTAAGACCTTACCACTATTTAGTTACTCGTATTTTAGGGGGAGACAATCTTCATAAAGGTCAAGGTACTTTTGAGGTCGAAATGAGAGATCTCTCAACTATATTAAAGCTAGCCAATTATAACAGTTTAATATTAGGTGATGAGATTTGCCATGGGACAGAAGTCAGTTCAGGGTTAGCAATATTAGCTGCAACAATTGAAAGATTGACAGCTGCACGAACTAGTTTTGCTCTTTCTACTCACCTACACCAAGTTTGTTCCCTAATTGATTCACCAGTTCGGTATTATCACCTATCTGTTATTCAGCGAGAAGATTTAGGTATAATTTATGAGCGTAAATTGAAACCTGGTCCAGGGCCCTCTCAATATGGCATCGAAGTTATGGGGCACATAATTAATGACTGAGAGTTTTATACTAATGCTTTAAAATATCGTAAACTTATTAATTGGAAGTCACCATCCCTGCGGCCCCAAAGTAAGTCTAATTCTTTAACAGTATTCCGCCCTTCTAAATATAATTCTAAAGTTTTTATTGATTCGTGTGAAATATGTGGAGCTCCAGCGGAGGCTATCCATCATATTAAGCCTAAAAGATTATATAATAGGGGGCACTTCTTCAATTTGAATCGAAGATCTAACTTGGTGCCAGTATGCTCAAGTTGTCATTTATATATTCATAGAAATAAGATCTCTATTTTAGGCTGGAAGAGAACACCAGCACATAAGAAATTATATTGGGTTTATCTTAATGAGTCTTTAGACAGTGGAACTGAGTAAAGTCTAGGGTCTATCGGTAAGGACGTGAAAACGAAATAACAAGGGCAGAGACTTTGAACTTGTTTATCCTAACTGAAAAGGGTGAATTGAATAGTTAATTGAAACATCTTACTAGACTGTGGGGAATACATCAACTGAGATTCCGTACGTAGCGGCGAGCGATAGCGGAGGAATTGTCTCAAACAGATAATTAAGATGATTGGACATCTAGACTAAACCCCGATAGACACCTATAGAGAAAGTACCGTGAGGGAAAGACTCATAATTGGTTCAAAAAGTTACCTTTTGCATAATGGGCCTGCAAGACAAGATTTGGCGAGCTTAAGTAGTGAATGAAGGCGTAGTGAAAGCAAGGGAAAACTCGTCAGTCAAATCTCCCGAAACCAAGTGATCTAACCATGGCCAGGTAGGAGTAGTCTTTAGACAGTGAAACTCCTGACCGAACCAGTGATTGTGGCAAAAATCTTGGATGAGCTGTGGTTAGCGGTGAAATACTAATCGAACTTGGATATAGCTGGTTCTCTACGAAACTTATCTTAGTAAGGCACTCCAAGTTGATTCGCCCCCAAACCCGGGGGCCTGAATTACTGGTGTAGCAAGACTATGGCGATAAGGCCCCTAGTCAAAAGGGGCAAGCCCTAACCAGAAATTAAAGTCACTAATACAGATTAAGTGTATAAAGAGGGTCCAACTTAGACAAACAGGAAGTAGGCTCGGAAACAGCCACCTGCACAGGAAAACGTAAAAGTTCACTGAATGAGCTAGGAAACTCTAAGAATTAAGGCGGCTAAATCTGTAACTGAAACTCTGGAAGAATTGGCTTGGTAGTAGAGCGTTCTGTATGTATACACCTCGTGAGATAAACAGAAGTGATAATGCAGGCATGAGTAGTATAAGATTCACTCCCAAATAAAATATTTATACAACTTCTAAGGGCATTACGCCCGATGAATTATAATTCTTGTACCGGTTCAGGAAAATTATTATAGTGCATAGCACTTTCGATTGTTATTTATGGGACTTAGATCTAGGCATAATTTCTCTTAAGGAACTCGGCAAAATAAGATCTCGACTGTTTACCAAAAACATAGCTCTCTGCTAAAGGTTTCTCCTGAAGTATAGAGGGTGAATTCTGCCCAATGGTTGTATAGTGAAACTGGGGACTAACGTCTAAAGCGAAACCCAACTGAATGGCCGCGGTAACTCTGACCGTGATAATGTAGCACAATAAATAGCCAATTAATTGTTGGCGGGTATGAATGGAACCACGAGGGTCTTACTGTCTCAAGAGGAAAGCCGATGAAATTATAATTGTAGTGAAGATACTACATAAACATTGTAAGACGAAAAGACCCTATCGAGCTTTACTGGATACCGATAGCGTTAATTTAGAATGATCGATACTAAGTATCCTAATTTTAAGTTAATAATTTTTGTTGGTAGGACAGTTTAGTTGGGGCGACTACCTTTGAATAAGAAACGAAGGCGAGCTTATGGTATTATTAAAATCTCATTAGCCTCACAGTGAGGGGGACACCCCTAGCTGGCACAAGCCCTCATAGTATATTATATGCGTAAGGGATGTGGGCGATAGTGACCCGATATGATTATCCAAAATAAATATCGAAAGCGGATAAAAGCTACCGTAGGGATAACAGCGTAATATTGTCGGAGAGTTCTTATCGAGGACAGTGTTTGCGACCTCGATGTTGAATTGCGGTGCCCTGGTGCTGTAGAAGTACCTTARGTTGGTCTGTTCGACCATGAAACCGTACATGATTTGAGTTCAGAGCGTGGTGACACAGCTCGGTTCTATCTACAATGTTCAATCCCAACTTTTATGAGTCCTAGTACCCAAGGAATGGTCTCAGCGATGCTCGACTATATTGGCCCCATCAACGTAATCAACTTCTGGCTGCTGCAAAGAAGGAGAACAAAAGGTTTAGGGATTAATAAGGTATATGTGGGTGCATAGCCCCCAGTACCCTATGGAAATAACACTAGGGCTCATCATACTAATAGTGTTGATGTATGGATTAAAGGCCCCGACTCTAAGATTAGCAACGTTCTGTTTAGGAGTTATACTACTTATGAGTGCTGCCTCCGCTGGAGCTCTGCTATGTTGGACACAGGCTATTAAAATGTTGGTGATGCTAAGCGGGTTAGCCATACTATGTATGCTGGACCATCGAACATCGCATCGATCAAGCTCTTTATTGATTTTATTAGTGATCTTAGGTAATTTATTACTTATTGGGTCAACAAATTTAATTTCGATATATTTAGCATTAGAAATGCAAACATTATGTATGTTTATCTTAGTAGCTTATAATAAAAACTCATTGTTATCAGCAGAAGCTGGATTGAAATACTTCGTGTTAGGGGCACTATCTTCGGGGTTGTTCCTGTTTGGTTGTGCCTTAATTTATGGCTCCACAGGAGAGCTTGAACTTCAATTTATTCGTATGAGTCTAATATCTTATGGAGCTGGTAAGTGTCTTATTACTATCTCACTATTATTTAAAGTGTCTGCAGCTCCTTTTCATATGTGGGCCCCCGATGTATACGAAGGGGCTCCAACTTGGGTAGCTGCGCTATTATCTATCGTGCCTAAATTAGGGGTACTAGCTATTATAATACAAATAGGCCTAAATGAAATCGGACTATTAATGGCCGGGCTAATCTCTTTGATTATTGGGGCTATAGGAGCTTTGAATCAAACTCGTATAAAAAGATTATTAGCTTATAGCGGGATAGGCCATATAGGGTTTGTGCTGCTTGGAATAGCTATAGGGTCTATAGAAAGTATGCAAGCTAGTTTAATGTATATAGGTGCCTACATATTAACTCAAGTATTACTTTGGTCTGTAGTACTTATCATATCGCCTAAGAGAGATATGCTTATTGAGTTTAGTGGTGTTTCAAGATTAAACCCAATCTTAGCATTAGCATTGGCTGCAGGTTTATTGTCTACTGCAGGAATCCCCCCTTTAATTGGGTTTTTGACTAAATGGTATATTATATTAGCAGCTGTTGGTCAAGGCTACTATCTTAGCGCTTTAATAGCTTTAGCCTGCTCCGTAATAGCTGGAGTTTATTACCTTAGATTAGTTAAAATTATGTTTTATCAACCTTTGTCGACGCCTTTAGTAATTAACAAATATACTAAATCTCCACGTGAGACAGGTTTGGGCAAGGCCCTCTTAATAGGGGGGAGTTTATATTTAGTATTAACAATTATAGTATGTCCTAGTTTGTTTTTTCAGTTAACACATTTGATTATTTTAGATTTATTTCCATGTATCTTCTAGTAATATTAATACCGTTATTAAGCGCAGTCGGAAGTGGACTAGGTGGTCGTTATCTAGGAAGGAAGGGGGCTGGTTTGTTAGCTTCTGTATGGGTTATGGCTAGTAGCCTTCTTTCTTTTGTATTATGTTATGAGATCCTTATTAATGGGTCCGCAGTATATATAGAGTTAGGAAGATGGATAGAGTCTGATTTACTAATAACTAATTTCGGCTTACAATTTGATGTAATAACAGCTGTAATGTTAATAGTAGTAACCACAATTAGCGGGCTAGTTCATATCTATTCTACAAGTTATATGAGAGAAGACCCGCATTTACCTAGATTCATGAGTTATCTGTCTTTATTTACCTTTTTTATGTTAGTTTTAGTTACTAGTAATAATTATGTGCAATTATTTATTGGTTGGGAAGGTGTCGGTTTATGTTCTTATTTATTAATTAACTTTTGGTTTACACGTATACAAGCTAACAAGGCAGCAATTAAGGCAATGCTAATTAATAGAATAGGAGATATAGGATTAATGTTAGCTATCATATTAATCTGGAAAGAATTTGGGGTATTAGATTACTGTAGTTTGTTCTCCACCTTGTCTCCATCTTCAGCGTGTACTTGGATTTGTATATTACTAACTATCGGGGCCATAGGAAAATCTGCCCAATTAGGGTTACATACTTGGTTGCCAGATGCTATGGAGGGTCCCACACCTGTTTCGGCCCTAATTCACGCAGCAACAATGGTAACAGCAGGAGTATTTTTAATTATAAGGTCAGCCCCTTTTTTTGATCACTCTCCAACCGCAACAATTATTGTGGGTTTAGTTGGCTCCCTAACTGCTTTCTTTGCTGCCACAGTAGGATTAGTCCAATCGGATATAAAAAAAGTTATTGCTTATTCTACTTGTAGTCAATTAGGATACATGGTAATGGCCTGTGGTACTTATAGCTCTATAAGTAGTTTATACCACCTACTAACTCATGCTTTCTTTAAGGCTTTATTATTCTTGGGAGCAGGCTCAATAATTCATGCCCTTTTAGATGAACAAGATCTCAGGAAGATGGGGGGAATAATTCGGGGTCTGCCTTTAACTTATATATTAATGTTGATTGGTTCATTGTCTTTGGCTGGTTTTCCCTATTTATCTGGATTTTACTCTAAAGATTTAATATTGGAATTAACTTATAATAGTTATTGTTTAATATCGATTTATTGGTTGGCTTCAATTACAGCCTTCTTAACCGCTTTTTATTCATTTCGATTAATATACCTAAGCTTCGTGTCTAAGCCTAATTTAACACGTATGAGCGCACAACATTTACAAGAAGCTGATTGGAACTTATTGGGCCCCCTGTTAGTATTAGGGGCGGGGAGTATTTTAGTTGGTTATATAGCTCAAAATATGGTATTTGCGCCAGGTATACGTCCCTTGCCGCTTGTGCCCACAATGGTCTCTTTAGCACCAGTTATTATGTCTGTAACAGGGATATTACTAGTGTTTATACTTCGTCCATATATACTACGTACACGCCCTAGTATATATGGATTCTTATTTTATGCCTGGGAGTTTAACCAAATAGCAAATTATTATATTGGAAGCACAGCTTGGAAGTTCGGCCATATTGTCTCTTATCGCACTATAGATAGGGGGTATTTAGAGATTTTAGGCCCTACTGGAATAGCCCGATTCATGGTTGATAGAACTAAAGAGTTAAGCAACTTACAATCTGGTTTATTATTTAATTATGCACTAATGATATTAGTTGGGGCAGCTATCGCACTTAAGTACCTACTCGTAAATTAGGAACTATCAGTGGCTGTCCCCCCCAAAGGGGATAATATAATGTTAATATGATATTAACTTGTATAGTGGGCTCTATATTAATAAGTATAGTAATAATCGCATTAATTCCCAGGGAAAATAGTATGAAACTACGCCAACAAGCGTTGGAGTGGTCTCTGATAACATTTGCTCTTTCTATTTTATTATTAGTTAACCTTCATCAAGAAGCTCAATTTCAACAGATAATAGAATTCAGCTGGGTGAGTACAATAGGTTGGTTTGAAGGTTCTCCTATATTATTTGCTGTTGACGGGATCTCTATATTTTTCATTGTCCTAAGTACTTTGTTAACACCAATTTGTATTTTGGTAAGTTGGGACAGTATAAAGTTTCTTGTTAAGGAGTTTATTATATGTCTTCTAGGTATTGAACTACTATATATTGGAGTATTCTCAACATTAGATCTATTAATATTTTATGTGTTATTTGAGAGCATATTAATACCAATGTTTTTAATAATAGGAGTATGGGGAGCCCGGGCAGAGAAGATAAAAGCTGCCTATTATTTCTTCTTTTATACTTTAGTTGGCTCAGTATTAATGTTACTTAGCATAGCAGTTATTTATAGGATAACTGGCACAACTGACTACTTATCCTTAACTAACATTCATATTTATACTTCAATACAAATTTGGTTATTTATAGGTTTCTTCCTTAGTTTAGCAGTTAAGATACCAATGGTGCCCTTTCATATATGGTTGCCTCTTGCGCATGTTGAGGCCCCGGTAGCTGGCTCAGTGATTCTAGCTGGAATATTATTAAAATTAGGCGGCTATGGATTCATTCGATTCGCTTGGCCTATTTTCCCTGAAGCAACAGAGTATTTAGCACCAATCATACTAACGTTATCATTAATAGCAGTAATATATGGGAGTTTAACTACTTGCAGACAGGATGATGCGAAACGTTTGATAGCCTATTCCTCGGTGGCTCATATGGGAATAGTAACAATAGGCTTATTTACTCATACGATGGAGGGTTTAATAGCTTCTATATTCTTAATGATAGCTCATGGAGTAGTTAGCCCAGCTTTATTTATAGCAGTGACATTGCTCTATGAAAGACATCATACAAGATTAGTTAGATATTATAGAGGAGTAGTTATGACTATGCCCCTATTTTCTATCGTGTTTATGGTGTTTACTTTAGCTAATATTGCTGTCCCTCTTAGTTGTAACTTTGTTGGAGAATTTTTATCCTTAGTAGCTGCTTTTTCTACTAGTACATCATTAGGAGTTCTCACCTCAACTAGTATGGTCATAGCTGCTGCTTATTCGTTATATTTATATAATAGAATCTGTTTTGGGCAACTTTCTCCATATTTAATATTTTCGAGAGATATTAATAGACGAGAGTTTAATGGACAATTGCCGTTAATAGTAGCTATTGTATTACTGGGAATAGTTCCATACCCTTTAATCGAGTTAATTCGTGTATGTTTGCCTAGATTCTTGTAATTTTCCTCTTCTATCGTGTACTTCATATTATCTGACCTACTTCGGATGTTAGAGCTCAGGCCCAACCTACTTGGTTTTATATGTGTATATATCTTACATTTAGAATTAGGAGTTAGCCTCTTAATAAATTTAAGGCTCTAACAGCAATTGTACCACGTAAACGGTAATAGTTAACCATAATGGCTAAACCGATAGCAGACTCGGCAGCTGCGACAGTTAAAATCATAATTGCAAAAATTTGACCAAAAAGCGTATAGAGCACACGAGACTCAAAAAGAAGCAAAATAGTAGAGGCCAGTAAAACTAACTCTACACACATTAACATAATAATTAAATTGCTTCTATTAAGAATAATACCTAGGATTCCAATTAATAAGATGACAATTGATAATATTAAATAGGACATGCTGACTCATAAGTAGGGGGCTAGCTTTCCCATTCTAAGCCCCCTTCAATCCACTCATAAACTAACCCTAAAGTTAAAATAAATAAAAATAACATAACAACCCAATATCCAAATAGGGCCATATAGGTAACAGCCCAGGGAAATAGGAAAGATATTTCAAGATCAAATATTAAAAATAAGATGCCAATTAAGAAGAATCTAACGGAGAAGGGATTTCCCGGGTTATCAAAAGGATCAAACCCACACTCGTATACTGACACTTTCTCCATATCGGGTTGTTTATTTCCTAACAGATAAGATGCCCCTAAAATTATAATTGATAATGTCCCGCTAACGATAAGTAGTATTAGTATTCCTTTGAACTCCATGTTCCTAAGCGGTCACCTAGGTGGCTTTCTGCTGATTTGTAGGAAGAGGTTGCCTACTACGTATCTCTACGTGGGAATTATATAAAGAAGGTGTATTTGGCTGCTTAGCTAATAATATAGCCCCTACCATGGCGASTAGTAGCACCAAACTAGCAACTAACACTAATTCATAATAAGTTGTATAAAGATGACTTCCAATTGCCCSTATATTAGTCCTAGACCCTATAACAGGATTGCTGATATATTTAGGGCTATTGGTTAGTAAACTATAAAATAGGAATATCACAGATAATCCTACAGGTAAGAAATGCGAGTGATCCTGAGAATCTACCTTATTAGGCTGTTGAATTAACATAATTACGAACAAGAATAAAATAGCGATAGCTCCTACGTAGACAATTATAAATATTAAGCCGATATAGTCTAATCCCAATGATATAAACATAACAGCAGCATTAACAAAGGCGATAACTAACCAGAATACTGAATAAACAGGATTCGGCGTAGATATAACCATAAGACTAGCTCCAACTATTCCTAAGGAGAATATCATAAATAGACTATTCATATTCACGCTGGTAGCGCTATTAACAACATACATAGATCCCTACTACTTTATCCGGAGCAATTTGGTTTCTACCCAACCTAACAGGGGGATTAATACTAAGAAGTAAAAAAAGTATAATAAGGAAGCAAATTGACCGACCATAACGTAAGGTTCCTCTACTGGATTGGCTCCTAACCAGGTTAATAATATAAAATCAGCTACTAAAAACCAAAATGCTATTTTACCTAAAGGTCTAAATGTTAGGGCTCTTAATTTACTAGTATGAATATAGGGCAATAATAATAGCACCAAGATACTAGCTCCCATGGCCAAGACCCCCCCAAGCTTGTTGGGTATAGAGCGTAGTATGGCATATGCGAATAAAAAGTACCATTCTGGTTGTATATGAACAGGGGTTACTAAAGGATTAGCTTGAATGAAATTTTCAGGGTCACCTAACACATTAGGCATAAAGTAACTAATTATAACTAACATAGCGCCAAGTACCATAATTCCAAACAAGTCCTTATAAGTATAATAAACATGAAAGGTAACCTTATCTATATTAGAGCTAATCCCTAAAGGATTATTTGACCCGTCTGTGTGTAAACTAATAACATGTAATAGGGCTAGTCCAACTATAAGAAAGGGAAAAAGATAATGTAAAGAGAAGAAACGATTAAGAGTCGCGTTAGATACACTAAATCCTCCCCAAATCCATTGAACAATATCTGAGCCCACATAAGGTATAGCAGAACAGAAGTTAGTAATAACTGTGGCTCCCCAAAAGGACATTTGTCCCCAGGGTAATACGTACCCTAAGAAGGCTGTTAACATCATTATTAAGTAGATTATAACCCCTAAATTCCAGACGTCCGTTTTCATGTAGCTTCCATAATAGAGTCCTCTGCCCATATGTATATACACACAGAGAAAAAATAATGAAGCTCCATTAGCATGAATGGACTTTAACACAAAACCGTAATTAACATCTCTTAAGATATGAGAAACTGAGTCGAAAGCTAAGCTGACGTCAGGGCAATAATGCATAGCTAAGAATATTCCGGTAATCAATTGAATAACTAAACAAGCTCCTAATAAAGAACCAAAATTCCATAAATAACTTATATTAGAAGGAGCCGGCAAATCTACCAATATCCCGTTTACAATAGAGAGTAATGGATGTTGAGTTCTTACTCGTAACATTTTGCTTGGTGATTCCATATGCACGCGCTCCCTACTATGTCGGGAGGATATTTTACATACGAAGTGGGGGCCCGGTAGCTTGTGTACATCCCAATATAGTCAGGATAACCTGCTGAGTGCTAGCCCCCCATAAAAGGCACTGCCCCCAAACCTATCAGCAGACCAGAAACTAAAACGACTAAACCAAGACTGAAAGGTAAATAAGACTTCCATAATAGATACATAAGTTGGTCATATCTCATTCTAGGGAAAGAAGCTCGTACCCACACAAATGCGAAGACTACTGCCGTAGTTTTAAGGGCTAAGCAGCCCATTCCTATAATTCCCGTGAAAGGTGCCCAACCACCCAAAAACAATAAACTCATCAAACAGCTCATTAGAATAATATGGCCGTATTCAGCTAAAAAAAATAGGGCAAACGACATACTAGAATATTCTACATTATAACCAGATACTAATTCTGATTCTCCCTCGGTAAGATCGAAAGGAGCCCGATTAGTTTCAGCTAATGCCGAAGCAAAGAACATTAAGGCAGCTGGAAATAAAGGTATAATATACCAAATTTCGGCTTGAGCTAAAACAATCTGAGGGATATTAAGAGAACCTGCACATAATATTACTGATATTAGGATAAGCCCTATACACACTTCATAGCTAATCATCTGAGCTGCTGCTCTGATAGCCCCTAAGAATGCATATTTAGAATTACTTCCCCAACCAGACATTAAGATAGCATACACCCCCATAGAACTGACAGCAAATATGTATAAGACCCCAACATTAATATCAGCTAGTACGATACCTGGGCTAAAAGGAATAACCCCCCAAGCCAAAAAAGCTAAGGTAAGTGATAAAATCGGGGCTACGATATAAACCGATAGATTAGCGTGATTGGGAATAACCATCTCTTTGGAGAATAACTTTAACCCATCAGCTAAAGGCTGTAATATTCCATAAACACCAACTACATTCGGTCCTTTTCGTGCTTGCATATATCCTAATACCTTTCTCTCTGCTAAAGTTAAATAAGCTACAGCCACTAATAAAGGTATTATTATTGCAAGCGTTTTAAAGATAATTGAAATAATAGTACTCATCATCCTATTTACCGGGCGGCCAAGTACGTATTGAACGTAGCCTATGACCCAAGAACAAGTTCCCTTACCCTTACTATGTTACGACTTACCCATTCTCGAAAAGGAGGGATAACCTTCTACGGGGCGTCTCGTATCCTTAACTTGAAGGGGACGACGGGCGATTTGTGCTAACACTGGGTTAGAATTCACCGGAACGCTCTACTTCCCGATTACTATCAAATCCTACTTAAGATTCCCATTTCAGAGAATCTCCGCCTCCTAATTTACTATATATTGTGTAGGAGAATGTAGCGCATAATATCCCTTTCCATAAAGACCATGACACCTGACTTAATCCATAATAGGGTTAAGGATAACATTTATTGTTATCTCTGACGACGGCCATGCAATGCCTGAGCGGCTTACACCGCTTTCAAGGAAAGGTAAGGTGACACGCGGATCATCGTATTAAATTACACGCTCCTCTGATTCAAACAGTGAACAGCCAAGCCTTTTGAGTTTCAATCTTGCGATCATAGTATTCAGGCATACAATAAGGTTATTCGCTAATAAAGCTATTGTATAAGTTTAGGGCAAGGACTACCAGGGTATCTAATCCTGTTTGCTATCCAAGCTTTCGTATTTCATGAAGACGTACCATGAACGGAGTAAGGAGTCTCCACCTTCGGACTTCCACTCTTGCTTAAAACATTTTACCGTTACCAAGAGGTTTACCTTACTTTGTCCTCATGCTTCACTACATACTTTAACGCCTAATGCGAAATAAAAACTGGGCCTCTAAGTTTAACCGCGTCTGCTGGCACTTAGTTAGACAGACCTCGGTGTGAAACCCTGTGTCAAGCGTTTACCCATTGCACAAGATTCTCTACTGCTGCCAAAATGTCTTCCCCTTGTTACAGTGAAAGTGTGGCTATACTACGCATCTTCGACCAGGTGGGCCACTATCCCACCTATTCTAATAACGTTAACCGAGATGACCTCCGTTTTATCCTCCCAGTAGGGCCCCAGTTACAGGGCCTTGCATGTATTAGAAGAACATATTGCCTTATAGACTCCCCAAGGTCAAAGGAGTAGTGTGGAAATAATATTTAAATCATCCCCAGGACTAAATTTACTCTGATAGACAAACGGTAATTCATTATAAGTATGAAAAGCAGGCGGAGAACCTAAAGACCACTCTAACGAGCTAGCCGCAGTTGACCAACTCTTAAACGGTCTTTCGGCTGCTAATGCTTCATAAGTCAAGTATATAAACCATATAATTCCTATTAGTGCTATTATAGCTCCGCAAGAACTAACTAAGTTCCAATCTTGATAAGCATCAGCGAAATCGGAGTATCTTCTAGGCAACCCAGCTAAACCCAAGAAATGTTGGGGGAAGAAAGTTAAATTAACTCCGATAAACATAATCCAAAAATGTATCTTACCATATAACTCATTATAACTAAAACCTGTAATTTTACCGAACCAATAGTAGTATCCTCCAAATATAGCAAATATGGCCCCCATAGATAGCACGTAATGAAAGTGAGCTACTACATAATAAGTATCGTGTAACATTATATCCAAGGAACTATTAGCTAATATAACTCCAGTCAAACCGCCAATGGTAAATAAAAACACAAACCCAATAGCCCATAACATAGGTGTATCAAGTCGCGGGCTTCCCCCATATATAGTAGCTAACCAGCTAAATATCTTAATCCCGGTGGGAACAGCAATAATCATAGTGGCTGCAGTAAAGTAGGCACGAGTATCAACATCCATACCAACGGTGAACATATGATGGGCCCAAACAATAAATCCTAATATTCCAATAGAAATCATAGCATATACCATACCTAAATAACCAAAAATATGCTGTTTAGCAGAGAAGGTGGGTATAATTTGAGATACAATACCAAATCCCGGCAGAATTAATATATAGACTTCAGGGTGCCCAAAAAACCAGAATAAGTGCTGGAATAAAATAGGATCTCCCCCTCCTGCAGGGTCAAAGAATGTTGTATTAAAATTCCTATCTGTCAATAACATTGTAATTGCACCCGCTAATACTGGTAAAGATAATAATACCAATATAGTAGTAACTAATACAGACCATACGAATAGAGGTAATCTATGCATACTCATACCAGGAACCCTCATGTTAATTATAGTGGTTATGAAGTTAATAGAACTTAAAATGGAAGATACCCCAGCTAGATGTAAACTGAATATGGCCATGTCCACTGCTCCCCCTGAATGAGCTTGAATACTTGCTAATGGGGGATAAATGGTCCAGCCGGTACCTGCCCCTTGTTCCACAAACATAGAACCAACCAATAGTATTAGAGAAGGCGGTAATAACCAGAAACTGATATTGTTTAATCTAGGAAAAGCCATATCAGGTGCACCAATCATAATTGGCACAAACCAATTTCCGAATCCCCCAATCATTACTGGCATTACCAGGAAGAAAATCATTAATAAAGCATGTGATGTTACAACCACATTATATAGATGATCATCTCCTAACATACTACCCGGAGCTGACAGTTCTAACCGTATTAACATACTCGAAGCTGTCCCCGCCATTCCAGAAAAAGCTCCAAATAGTAAATATAAAGTACCTATATCCTTATGATTAGTAGAAAATAGCCAACGTGTAAGATATTTGTTCATGCTTACTCTAGATTAAAAGTAATCTAAAGTAGGTGAGAACATATAAACTAATTTCTTCCTGCGGCTGATATCTTTTGGGTGTGTCCGCAAAGTAACAGGGCTAGAGAAGA